CACCAAAAGATGCGGTCAATACACCCAGAACCACACCAGTAACCCAAGTTAATTCGCGAGGTTTTTTAAAACCGCCGGTGAGGTATACACGAAATACGTGCAGGATCATCATTAGGACCATCATACTTGCCGACCATCGATGAACTGATCGGATTAACCAACCAAAGTTAGCTTCAGTCATTATATATTGAACAGAAGCAAAAGCCTCAGTAACAGTTGGACGGTAATAAAAAGTCATAGCAAATCCCGTAGCTACTTGTACTAAAAAACAAGTAAGGGTAATTCCTCCTAGACAATAAAATATGTTGACATGCGGAGGAACATATTTACTAGTTATATCATCTGCAATCGCCTGAATCTCAAGACGTTCTTCGAACCAATCATAAACTTTATTGAGATAGGTAAACCAAGGTTACTCCCCCTCCAAGAACTGTATATGAGAATTTCATCTCGTACAGCTCAAACAAAAAAAAGACCCACATACTGATTGAAACGGATATGGAATATAAAGTTTTAAACTTCTCTCTCATTCAATATTATTTAAAGATATGAAAGAGTCAAAATGCGAAAGCTCTTCTTTGTGGTTAAATGCCAAAAAATCAAGTCAGCTCATTCGTCTTTATGTTGTGTTGATCGTTACAGGCCTCTTGAATCTTCTAGATTACCTATCTTTAGTGTCTTTTTTATTTGGTATTTGTATGGAACGGGGAACGGGGAATGGGGGATTTCTTCTTGTTTTCTTTATTATTGATAGGAATTCTCTTGTTAAGACCCTACTTAACTAATCAATTGAAACCTCAGATTCATACGAGAACCACGATAATTCAATGAAACCTTCAAAGTCCAAAATTCACTGAGTGAGAACCATTGGATCATCACTTATTCAATCAAAAAAATAGTTATAATGACTAAAAACATAAAATACAAAGAAGCGCTTGTCCTTTGATCCAAATAAGAGTTTAAAAGCAGAAAAATATTTTGATTTATTAAAGTTTATAAGTATAGAACGGAAAGAAGTCCGGCTACGAGGTCTGAATATTAAGTATGAATCATAGTTCGAATACTTTGTGATCTATTTGATCTATTTCGTGCTCCGGATACTCGAATGAATATCCGACGAAGTAAAACCATCTTGATAAAGATGACAGATCCCATTCTCTGTACTATCCATAGGGTCAATTCTAACAAGTCACACACTCATATTCCGGAAATATACAATGCAGAAAAAAATTTCGCGGTCGAACTACCAAAGGAGAATAGGCTCAAATTTTTAGACCTACATACTTTACTTTTTTGTATCGAGCTAAAAGCTGGGACTTCAAGATTTTTCTTAGTCTAATTCACTGAAATTCCATCCAGTAGAACAGAAGAATTATAAATCTCCAAAATAATAGATAAGAATACCGCAAATAGAGCCATTGCAACACCCATCAAAGGGGTCGTTCCCCATCCAGGAGCTACTTTACCATATTCGGAATTCAATGGTTTCAATAACTTCCCTACAGTAGTGCTTCTTGGACCAGATCTAGAACTATCCTCAACAGTTTGTGTAGCCATAAATCTTATTTTGTATTCATTACGATCTGTTGACTTTGTATACCATTCCGTTGTAAATAAACGATCTTAGCATAGATCCATTGTGGTCTTTCAATTCTATAATAATGGAAACAGCAACCCTAGTCGCCATCTTTATATCTGGGTTACTTGTAAGTTTTACTGGGTATGCTCTATATACTGCCTTTGGGCAACCCTCTCAACAACTAAGAGATCCATTCGAGGAACACGGGGACTAGTTGACGTAATCAGCCTCCAAATATTTGGAGGCTGATTACGTCAATGAAGATAATGAAAAATTATTTCATTTCATTTTTTAGTTGAAATTCTAGGTGGTTCCCGAAAAAAAATAGCGAAAAAAATTATCCCTAAAGTGGATACTAAGAGAAATGTATAAACCAATGCTTCCATAAATTTGATCGTGGTTTACAATTATAGCTTTCATACCTGTTTTGTTTACTTGGGAGTATCCCTCTGGATAAAGAAAGAAAAAGAGTCAAAGAAACGGCAGCGGTTTAAATCAAGATTCCTGCAGTACCCTACCTATAAAAAAAATCGCAAACAGAAACTAGAAGAAAAAAAGCAATGTTGCATCAGACTGCTTGTCTTTTTGTAGTTGGATCTCCAAGTTTTTGGAATGCCCCAAATTCCACTTGAGCATCCAAATCTGGATCAATACCAGCAAAAACATCTCTGAAGAGGGTTCTAGCACCATGCCAAATGTGTCCAAAGAAGAAAAGTAGAGCAAACGAAGCATGTCCAAAAGTAAACCAACCTCTTGGACTGCTACGAAAAACACCATCGGATTTCAAAGTAGCACGATCTAATTCAAAAATCTCACCCAATTGAGCCCGTCTAGCATATTTTTTCACAGTTGCGGGATCACTATAACTCACTCCATTAAGTTCACCACCATAAAACTCAACAGTTACACCTACTTGTTCGACACTATATTTTGATTCTGCCCTTCTAAATGGGACGTCGGCTCTAACAATTCCGTCTCCGTCTACCAAAACAACCGGAAATGTTTCAAAAAAAGTAGGCATACGACGTACAAAAAGTTCACGCCCTTCTTTATTTCTAAAGACGGGGTGTCCTAACCATCCAACAGCTATTCCATCTCCATTGTCCATTGAACCCGCTCGGAATAAACCCCCTTTTGCTGGATTATTACCAATATAATCATAAAAAGCTAATTTTTCAGGAATTTTAGACCAAGCTTCTGATAAACTTTGATTTTCAGCCAGTCCAGCACTAACTCTTCGATATATTTCTTGTTGAAAGTACCCCTGATCCCATTGATAACGAGTAGGACCAAATAATTCGATGGGAGTAGTTGCAGAACCATACCACATAGTTCCAGCAACAACAAAAGCTGCAAAAAAGACAGCAGCAATACTACTGGAAAGGACGGTTTCAATATTGCCCATACGTAATCCTTTGTATAGACGTTGAGGCGGACGAACACTAAGATGGAATAGGCCCGCTAATATACCCAACGTCCCTGCTGCAATATGATGAGAGGCTATTCCTCCCGGAACAAAAGGGTCAAAACCCTCTACGCCCCACGCCGGGTTTACGGGTTGGACCTTTCCGGTTAGTCCATAAGGGTCGGATACCCATATTCCAGGACCATATAATCCTGTTACATGAAATGCGCCAAAACCAAAGCAAGCCACCCCTGAAAGAAATAAATGAATTCCAAAAATCTTGGGCAAATCCAAAGAAGGTTTTCCTGTACGTTCATCACAAAAAATTTCTAGATCCCAATATACCCAATGCCAAATAGCTGCCAAGAAGCACAAGCCAGAAAACACGATATGTGCTCCGGCTACCCCTTCGTAACTCCAAAGACCCGGATTCGTTATAGTCCCTCCTGTAATATTCCAACCGCCCCACGAATTTGTTATTCCTAAACGAGTCATGAAAGGTATAACGAACATACCTTGTCTCCACATTGGATCAAGAACAGGGTCGGAGGGATCAAAAACAGCTAATTCATATAGAGCCATCGAACCGGCCCAACCAGCAACCAGAGCAGTATGCATTATATGAACAGAAAGCAAACGACCGGGATCATTCAATACAACAGTATGAACACGATACCAAGGCAAACCCATGGAAATACCCCTTTATCAACGAAAAATAGACACTATGTAACTTTATTGCATTGGAACTATGGACCCCCCCCTTTTTTTTTAGGTAATTATTTCGGAGAAAGGATTAATATTTGTTCTATTCTGTTAGTAATAATGGAACAATTCGATTCATAAGAAAAAAAGGGAAGCGGATCTATTCTATATCCGATAAGTACCAATACGCAATGGGGGTGAATCCTATTTTATATGAACCAAGATAGCTATTGTTGTTCATCATTCAGAAGCCCGTTCGTAAAAAATTTCCTTTATTTTTATTCATTCTCTCTTACTTTACTTTTATTTTATATTTTATTTTAGCTTATTTAACTTATGTATTAAATATGATTAATTTAAATATTATTAATAAAGTAGGAAAAAAGGATAATAGTATTAAAAAACGAAACCCCAGTCTTACGTTTCCACATCAAAGTGAAATAGAGAACTTCATTCTCTTTTTTTTTCATTTCATGCCTATTGGCGTTCCAAAAGTACCTTTTCGAAGTCCTGGAGAAGGAGATACATCTTGGGTTGACATATAGTGCGACTTGTCAGATATATTGAGCTATATGGGATTTCCCCATTTTCTCCCTCGATCGAGATATACTCTGTTTCGCCCAAAAAGATTGATTGAATTATCAAAAATTTGTAACGCGAAGCGCAAAAAATAAAGTGGAATTAAATGCAGGGAGTATTTAGATTGATATTAGATTATCAAAATTTTTTTATGGTTTACGTGATCGGACTAATAAAATGAAGTATCCAGGCTCCGTTTAGCAAAAACCCAATTGATAATTAATATATAATATTTTTATAATTACTACTTATATGATATGCAAAATTATGATAAAAAATTCTATTAAAAAAGAAAAAAAATTGAAACAGGGTGATCTAAAACAGACTGTTGCTCAAATCAAATCAAATAATATAATTAAAAATTTGTTGACTAGTTGACAGAAGACATGTGAAAGAAATGAATTGAAAAAAAAAAGAAGGAGTAGTAAAAAAAGACGCAGTATTTGGTTCATTTGTCCTATATGTGCAAATCAACATCGGGCAAATTTATCCTTTTACTCGGGGTAGAGCATAAACCTAAAAAATGGAATAAAAAAAGGAAGAAGCCCGTTCAGGAACAAGAAAAACCCATCGCCATTTCAACTGAATCTCGATGAAAAAAAAATATCAATGAATTTAGTCTGACAGGCTTAATCAATCGTTTTATTATAGGATTATAATATCTAATAAAAGGGGCCAAAACGGATTTTTTCTTTGACTTTTGGGAGCAAGTCCTTACGTTATAAGTTAGAAAGAAAAACCTTCTATGAAAAAAAGGGGGGGTTGGAATCGACACATTGATTTTTTCACAATTTTTGTTGAACCGTATGCATCAAAAGGTGCCTGTACGGCTCCTAAGGAATAAAATTTTATCCTAATCAACCGACTTTATCGAGAAAGATTATTTTTTTTAGGCCAAGAGGTTGATACCGAAATCTCGAATCAACTTATTAGTCTTATGATATATCTCAGTATAGAAAAGGATACCAAAGATCTTTATTTGTTTATAAACTCTCCTGGTGGATGGGTAATATCGGGAATGGCTATTTATGATACTATGCAATTTGTGCGACCCGATGTACAGACAATATGCATGGGATTGGCCGCTTCAATAGCATCCTTTATCCTAGTCGGAGGAGCAATTACCAAACGTATAGCATTCCCTCACGCTTGGCGCCAATGAGTTTTTTTATTTTCGAGAAAAAAATACTATGCCTTCGCCATCGAAAATATGAATTAGTTAAGTAATAATAGCATGGCATTTCGAATTCGATATGAAATTTTTTAGATTCAAAAAATTAGATTATATATTGAAAGAGTAGTATGAGATAAGGAAGGGGTATTTCAAATGATATCTTACCTATTCGGGCACATCTCAGCGTCACAAACTTTGTTTTCACACCGGAAGCTTATTTACAAAATTGATATTAAAAAAAAAAGACACTTTGGGATTGCTGAATCATAGACGAATCAAAAAAATGATATATAAAGCAACGGAACCATCATAGTATTTTTTTAACTCCTACAAAAAAGAAGGATGGTAATTGGATGATTTCTGGATCTGCGTATAATACAACCTATATTTTGTTTTCTTTCGTCAAAAGGAAAGGTAAAAAAAGGAAATTCCATTGTGGAGCCGTATGCAATGCACAAAAAAAGCCTGTACGGTTATTCAATTTTCTCTGTTTTTTTGGTTATCTCGCCTCATTCTGCGAAATAGAAGAACATTTTCTATTATATCATCAGGGTAATGATCCATCAACCCGCTAGTTCGTTTTATGAGGCACAAACGGGCGAATTTATCTTGGAAGCGGAAGAACTACTAAAACTTCGCGAAACCATCACAAGGGTTTATGTACAAAGAACGGGCAAACCTATATGGTTTGTATCCGAAGACATGGAAAGGGATGTTTTTATGTCAGCAACAGAAGCCCAAGCTCATGGAATTGTTGATCTTGTAGCGGTTCAATAAAAAATAGGAGCGATTTCATGCAAATCTACAATTTCTAATTTTATATCTTTTTAGATTAAAGGTTTAGTTTCATATTCTCTTCAATATTAAAAAAAAATATATATTGAAGAGAATCTTGAAAAGAAGTAATTCAGAATTAGCCGGTTAGAACTAATCTAAACCAGCCCATTATTTATATGATTCCGTATGCCAACCATTAAACAACTTATTAGAAATACAAGACAGCCAATCCGAAATGTCACGAAATCCCCAGCGCTTCGGGGATGCCCTCAGCGACGAGGAACATGTACTCGGGTGTATGTGCGACTCGTTTAGATCATAGACTGAGACACAAAAAGGAAATTCTTTTTGAAATATCAAGGATCAGTACCTGTGAATAAAATAGAATGGAGGAACTCGATTCATTATTTAAAAAAGATAGATTGTTCATATCTTCTATTGTGTCTGAAACTTATGGTTTACATTGGTGCAAATCCAATCAACTCCATTTTTTAGAAAACCCCCAATGATAACAAATGGTTATCCATTAAGCGGGGGAAATTCCATTTTTTATTAAAAAGATTCCACTCTTGAAAGAAAAGAACGGACTAACAGGGTAAACGACCAAATCTATTTTACAAATGAAATACCGTTACTGTATAAAGTGGATCTTATTGTGAAAGACCTAATTACTGGAATATTGATGGGGTAGAGCCAAAGAATGTGAATTGTACAAGTTACCAATAGTATTGATTAATTAAAAGAAGGAGCTCCGGTGTATAGAGAGGACCTCACCGTTTTAGAAGTAACCATAGAAACGATGGAACCCACTATTTATCCATTTCTATTTACTACTTTTTGTAGTTATTCTATTTTTTTATATCAAGTATCAAGGCAATTTATCCTTTCAAAGCAAAGGAAAATACCGAGCAAAAAATAGTGGTGGGGAAGGTTAGAGTAGCAAAAGCCATTTGAATTTTTTTTTTATACATTGGAATAATTCGTTTGGTTATTAATAGACTAGTAAAGGGGAAAAGAATAACTAAAAAAAGAATTAGTTATTCATCAAAGTTTGATTTATTCAATGACTAGAATTAAACGCGGATATATAGCTCGGAGGCGTAGAACAAAACTTCGTTTATTTGCATCAAGCTTTCGAGGGGCTCATTCACGACTTACACGAACTATGACTCAACAGAGAATAAGAGCTTTAGTTTCGGCTCATCGGGATAGGGGTAAAAGAAAAAGAGATTTTCGCCGTTTATGGATCACTCGAATAAATGCCGTAATTCACGAAATGGGGGTATTCTATAGTTATAACCGATTCATACACAATCTGTACAAAAAGCAATTACTTCTTAATCGTAAAATACTTGCACAAATAGCTCTATTAAATAGGAGTTGTCTTTATACGATTTCGAATGAGATAAAAGAATAAGGGGATTGGAAAAAATCCACTAAAATATTTTAAATAGAGTTCTAAGGAGAATGAGCTCGGGGAAGGTAGAGTAGAAATTAGTATTATAAAAAAGTCGTCAAAACAAAACGAGAGTATATAGTCGCTAAAACAAGAGTTATTCTTTTTCTTTTCGACGATTCTTTTCTTTTTTGTTTTATGACAGACACAGACATAACAATCAAATTTTGATTCTTGATTGGATTTTTCGAACAAAATGTTAATCCCTTTTTTAATTCCTTCAGATTGGAATTGTTATTCAATTGAAGAATAAGTCTATTTTTTTCTGGTTCTAAGGCTAGTAGTTCTAGGGGTCGACTCACTTCTTTCAAATTGTTTCTGATTATTAAGAAAAGGTAACAAAGATAAAATACGAGCTTGTTTTATAGCAATAGTGATTAATCGTTGTTGTTTTAAAGTCACTCTATTAACCCGTCTAGATAATATTTTTCCTTGTTCACTAATAAATCGACTAATTAAACTCATGTTTCTATAATCAATTCGATCCCCCGATTGAATCGGGGGCAAACGCCTACGAAAAGATCGCTTGGATTTAGTAAAAAGTCGCTTAGATTTATTCATAATTTTTTTATTCCTTATCTCTAAAATCCTAATCTCTAAAATCCTATTTTGATCGGATCAAAATAAAAACGATTTCTATTTCTATATAGGATAGAGTTTCTATATAGAATTAAGAATATAGGATTAGATTTCGTTCTATTGATTTATTTGTTTATATTTATATATATGTAATAATATATAGATACTAGCATTATTCCTGTTCTTAAAATCAAAGTTGACATACAAGCACTCAATTTGATCTATTTCTTGATTTCCCCGTGAATTGTATGTTTATAACAATAGGGACAGAATTTTCTCAATTCCAATCGACTAGGGGTGTTATGCCGATTCTTTTGAGTAATATATCTGGAAATTCCCGCTGATTCTTTCTTAATATCATTTCGAACACAACTGGTACATTCCAAAATAATTGTTACTCGAACATCTTTACCCTTGGCCATGAAACCTCCTTTGGATTTATGATTCACCCCAATCTTCTATTTTATTTTTAGGATCCAGAAAGAACAAGAACCAAAAAATAGAAGCTGTTAACTAAAAAAAATTCTGAAATATTTCGTTGCAATGAATATTAATTAGTAATTAAATAAAAAAAAATAATAAGCAATACAATGATTTTGTGAAAACTCGATTTCAAATCTTTATACAGTATTTTTTTTAAGTATCTCATCGGATACTCTTTCCCTAGCAACACTTTTTTTTCGTTCTATTACTAATTTAATTGGATCCTGAACCCTCAATTTTATGACCTTTCGCCCCCCCTTTTTCTCATTTTTTTTTTAGAATGAATTAGAAAAAAAAAGGGGGGGATTAGTCCCCGATCGTTGATTGTATCTCTAAAATTTTTCACCCCTTTCTGATGTTAATAACTAGAATGAAAAAAAGGGAAATGTTAATGCATCTGGAAATAAACGATTAATCTCTATTAATAAACCTGCTAACGAACCGAACCATAGAGTACTTAGTACTGGTGCTACGGAAAGATATGTTTTTAGATCTCGCATTTGAAATCCTCCTTCTTTCTTCTTTATTTATTGTATTACATTATATATAGTAATATATATAACTACAGATGTACATGTAGTTAAGAAGTTCTTGTATTTGTATACGTAACTTACGCCCCCCCCACTTTGACCACTTTGAAAATTAGAATTGAAATATTGTCTACTAGAACGATCTTATAGATTCCATTTTAAAATGGAAACGCCCATTTATGTAAGTAAAATTGAAATTGAGAGAATTTTCGTAAAAAAAAGTAATTTTTTTTATTATATGTTTGTTATCTGATATGAGAAAAAAAAGAAGAAATGAATTTGATATACCAATAAAAAAAGAAGAAGGATGTGGCAAACAAGACAGGAATTCTCTACAATGACACTGTAAACCAATTGAAAGGGATGTAGCGCAGCTTGGTAGCGCGTTTGTTTTGGGTACAAAATGTCACGGGTTCAAATCCTGTCATCCCTACCTATTACTGCTCTTCTGAGCAGTAACGAGGGATCTTTTTTAGATCTATCTTTTTTTAATAAAATTGGACATACATATAATTCTGAAATTTATGATATACTATGATATAGTATATACGTACAAAATCGATTCGGGTTAAAGAATGTCCTCTTTCTAGCCTTTTCGTTTTTTTATAAAAAAACAAGAAAAACGCTCTTAGTTCAGTTCGGTAGAACGTGGGTCTCCAAAACCCAATGTCGTAGGTTCAAATCCTACAGAGCGTGATTTCCCTCTTGTTTATTAGATTGTGTCAAAATTCCATTG